GGATACGAAATCTAGAGGCGGCAGGTAAACTAGGGAAACAGAAACTATTGTTTTTGGTGAATTATCAGTGTGCAGATGAATTTCATCCACTGCTATTGAAGAAGCTTTTAGAGGGATATCTTGTCTTGTCGGACTAAGAGCTCTTATCTCTTTCTTTTCCCACGGTAACTAGAGATTGAATAATAGAAGCCTGATTCAATAATAGAAGCCAGATTCAATATCATAAGAAAATAGAGATTGTAGCGTAGAGTCAGGCTATCCCATGTTTGCAATAACAGCTTTGGGATCTTTCCTGTTAATGATGAATAGCTTGCCTCAACAGAGAATCAGAATTCTTTTTATTCGGTATAACAACCTTAAAAACGAATCGATCTAGATGCCCCGCTCTTGCCATCTTTGATGGAATTGAATCATCAACTGACTTACTTGAGGAATAAAAAAATCTGCAGCTTTCGATTCTTGTCTATCGGATTCTATTGAGAAGAAGGGACAACCATCCATCCTCCCCGAAACTAGTTTAGTGCCTGAACGAGATTGGTGGCACTTATGACGAGAAAACAAACTCTTTCTTCTGTTCAAAAGCTAGTAGTGCCGTAGTGCCAATCTACTCCGAAGAACAAGCTTCTTTGCAAAACTACTTTCTTCTACGGAGCTACCTCCGTCTCACTCTTGTACCGAATGCTACCTGGCATAACATCCTTACTTAAATATCTTCCGCTCTCCAGACTTCAACAGTGCCATCTTCCAGTAGGAAGAGAATCTTTTCATCCTCCCACCCAACCAAGTAGGCTTCTTTTCTATAAGAAATGCTGTCGATATTTCCTGCTAAATCCTGCTTATCCAATAAGTTTCGGATATCTATATCCTGGAGTAAGAAGGATTCACCTTCTTTTTAGTGGTGTTCCTTTATAAAATTTTTTAACGTTAGGGCCCCCAATGAATGTTTTCACTAACACTTGTGATAAACTCATCATCAAAAGTAAATCCTCTTGTTCTTTGAGCCAATACACAGCTATCCCTACCGGATTATTATTTTCAATCAACTCTTCCAGCCCTAGATATCCTCTATCACACTCCATATGAACTAGCTTATACATGAAAGCAGGAAAAGCCAATTCATTTATTCTCTAATAATAAATTACCGATAAAGGGTAGTTGTTTCGTAGGGATAATACCCTTATTAATTGATCCTTACGGAATGGAAGTAAGCCCCTTCTTCATAAGATCAAGAAAGTACGAGCGTCTTTCGAAGATTGGAAAATCTCCCATACTTGGAGAGAAGCAAACCAACCGGCCGATTTGCAATTGACTATGCTTAGTAGTTGACATCTTTGGTCAACACATTTTCCCTTCCATTTTGTAAAGTTAGTAGAAGAGGATAGATCCGGTAAATTGTACATACGAATGTCAATCTTAATTTTTGTAGATTAATACACTGGTAGGGGTCGATCAGGCAAATCCCAAAGCTGACCCCCGAACAGCTGCCGGACTGCTCTACTGATCTTCTCTCTCTTCAGACTCGCTGAACCTTCTCAAAGACTCCTTTTGTACTGAGAACACAATTCACCTTCTCACAAGAAGGCAAACCTTGTACGTTGATCGAATCTTCTTTCGCATCCAGAAGAGAGGCTGTGGGCTATCCGAGAGAGTGGTTCAGGTGACTACCGGAGTCATTGATTAAGCAGGTCAGATGGGCTTAGTAGGGCTCGAACCTACAATATCACCGTTATGAGCGGTACGTTTCAACCAATTAAACTATAAGCCCAATCGGATCTCTACATGCCGGGAAGAGCGGACAGAAAGAGGAGACCTTTGCTCTATCTCCTTCTTCCTCTTCCCGGGGCCCCAGAGGGGTTCTTTGGCAAGCCCTATTAAAGAAGCTAAGTGACGAAAGTCACTCAAGTAGTGAGTTTGAGAGTGACCGTTAGGGCGACCACTTGTACTTATAGGCCTTGGCGACCTATAGTCTTGTTACGCAACACAGCTTCACTCGATTCAGTAAATCAATAGTTCAAACCAGCCCACTAATAGCTTAGATAGTGGCCCTTCCACTTTGGTATAGTTGACCCTACCTATTGACTCAAGGTAAGACCTCTGACTCAAGGTTCATAGGAAGGGGGAACCCAGACGTAGTGGGATGTAGGCTTCAGTTGTTTTGGTACTTTTTCACTACGTCTTATTATTTTTTTTGTAACCGGCTTTTCACCGGCAGGTCAGTAGGCCTTTTAGAAGGCGAACAAACGAAAGTTCTCAGCGGGCGCTAGCGCTATCTTGTTCGCTTTTGTCAACTGAAGTCGCGCGTAGCGCCAACTAACTGATAGCTGATAGAGCGCGGAGCCCCGAGTCTAAGTGAGCAGAGCCATTTCTTTCTACTGTCGTCAAAAGAAAATAAAAGTACTAAAGGCGAAGGGCATTCTGTTGTACAGCTACTTTGGTATAGTTACAAAGGTAACCGGTAGGTGACTGTTGAATCGACAGTAGTTACGAAAGGGGGAAATAGCTCAGTTGGTTAGAGTGCTGGTCTGTCACGCCAGAAGTCGCGGGTTCGAACCCCGTTTTCCCCGCCCGATCTTCCTCTTCCTGCCCGACTCATTTTGTCTTCACTGGAAGCTGCTGATCCCAGCGTAGCATTCAAGACAATTGTTCCTTCTTCGGTCTCCCCCTCCACCCCCTTCGTTTGTTGTGGGTCGCGTCTCACCGCAGGCACTTAATGAATGAGTGAAGATCTTCCTTCCCCCCTTGTGTCTTACCAAGGACTGAGTTCCCACTTGTGGCGAAAAAAAAGTCTACCATCCCACCCGGCCTCCCCCCGGGGGGTGAAGGTTCCTCTCGGAGACTGCCAGTCTACAAGAAGCTGGCAGAGTTTTAGCCATTGGACCACATCCATCCATCCTCCTACCTAAACAGTGACGCCTTTTCTTGTTCGTTCTTCGAATTGCGCTAGTGGAGACTAATTCCATCCGGCTAATGAAGATACTACCCCAGTCTTCCCATTCATTCCCAGTGGATCCTTCTTATCCCTTTTCATTGAACGAACCAAACAAGCAACGGATTGAGCGCACTAGCGCGAAAGCGTTAGCACGCGCATCCGTTTTCTTGCTCCTATACGAGAGTGAGGAATAGAAATCCTACAATCAACTTCCCACTTTTGATGTCCCGTTTGACGATTCTGCTGCGTCTTTAGAAAAAAAAAGGAGAAGGACAACAGGGGTCGCTAGTCAGAAAAGCTATAACTATCAATTCGAATTCTGAATGAATCAAATCTCCCCAAGTAGGATTCGAACCTACGACCAGTCAGTTAACAGCCGACCGCTCTACCACTGAGCTACTGAGGAAGAACGGACTTAAGGAAGCTGACTCTCGTTCTTTGGACCCCGCAGACCGAAAAGAAAAAAAGTTCGTCACTTTTTCTCTTTCACATACACCGGGAGAAAGGGTGACGATAGCAATCCCCTTTGCCTCCCCGGCCGGGGAGCCCCCAGGACAAGGGGGGCGGCGGTCAACCATCAACTCTCGATATGCATATTGATCAATCGATCTCCGCGTCCTGCCAGTTCGCTAAGTAGACTCACTCTACCGAGGGGCAACTAAGGTTGGTTCCTGCCAATTCCCTTGCTGATCAGCAAGTATGAGAGAGGACTCTCTCTGTCTCTCCGAGTTTCAACTACTAAGTGAAGTTAAGTAGCACTTCAGCTATTCTAAATGTGAATAGATTCCGTTCCCCGATCAAGCAAGCAGGAGAAGGTGGTCCTTTCATCTCTCTGTCTGCTCCATGCTCTATAGCCTAAGGATCATAAGCTGGTTTAATGCTAGAAAAAAGGAGATCTGCCTAATCATTTCGGTAGATGAAGTAGTGGGAGGTCACGAAGAAAGTAAGGGGGCGTGTTAAGTTGAGAATTTCGAACATTGTAGCATCCTTTTGACGGTTGGGCTTTGAGTTGATAACTTTTAAGAACTCTTAATATGAAAATACACATCATAAAATGACGCATCGAGCGAGACCATTCTGTTTCATTGTGAATGAAAGACGTTTTCGTCCAACAACATCTACTCATATCCAGCTTCGTGTCATTTTTGAACACTGCGATCAGCAAGCAGCAAGCGGGGGAGAGTCAAGTCAAGTACAACACAGGACTGACGGGGTGGGGCGCGCCAAAGCAACCCGGGACCCCGGGGGGGTCACTACAAAAGCGCTGGCGCCTTCTTTTTCAGGTGAAAAACTACGCTTCAAATAAAGCTAAGAAAAAGAAAAGGGCTGCGCTAATGGCAAGGAGCAAGAAAAGGGGCTCGAAATCCGATAAATCGAATACCTCCTGGCTTCAGTTATGAGAGAGAACTCCAAGGCAGGATAAAGACTGAGTTGGATTCAGCGGGAATGAAACAACATTCATGGAATGAGTTGAGGCAAAACCTCCTGCTCTTTTTGAGAGTCAGGGGCAAGCCCGGCCTAGCGCTTTAAAAAGGGCTGTCTGCATTACAGGATTCACAAAATAATAGTAAAAACTAGGGGCCACGTAGACTATTCTGAGGTGGTATGCTAAATCCATGATCAACTGATGTAGCTAGTGTGACTAAAGCAGCAGCTATTGGCTTAACTGGTTCTAAACTCTCCCACCCGATAAAGGAATTGAAAGACTACCCCGGGCCACGTAGACTATTCCCTTCCGCGGACATTCTTTTTTAGTCTAGAAGGAAAGTAGCAAAGCCGAACGCAAATACACATGCAAATTGCGTCGACTACCTCATCACTGTCCAAAATGGGGATACCGCTATTCATACATGGATGGACGAGGGACTCCGCTGACAACATCAGTAGATGACTTTTCTCTTTTCTCGCGGAATGCTATTAACGTTGGAAAAAACACAGCGCTCAAACTCACCCGGAGGGTGATAGGTAGAAGCATTAGTACCTAACGGAGCGGTATCTAACCAAAAAGGGAGGTGATGTTCTTTTTATAAACAGGATGGAGCATGGCTTCCTTTCTTCTTAGATACATTTCATTCATTCCATTTCTCTATAGTTTACACCAGAACATCTTGCGAATCCTGACAGATCTCGAAAAGGGTGGGGGCACTAGAACCAAATCTACATACACATCGAAACTTCCTATCTCAGCCAAGCTAGCACCTTCATTCCACCAATGCATTGTACGACTCTCCACCCTCCGCCTCGCCTTTTCCTCCCTCATGAAATCCAAATTTCCCGCAATGAAATTCGATTTCGTTCATGTCGGGCAAAACGGCCCTGAGATCCGGGACTGGTAAAACATGGGTGCCCAATTTTATTTTCCGTGCTCCACCTTAGTGCCCTTATGAAGGCGACGGGGAGTCCTTAGCCTTTGAACCAAACTCTAGGGAACGCTCAATTGCCTGACGTCTCAACTGCAATGGTGAACTCAGTGACATACACTGAAATGGATTGCATCTATTGTTCCAAACAAGGCTGATATTAGCAGGGCAAGCCCTTCCATGCAATTTCTTGCTTCGCTCTACAGACGAAAGTGCCGGATAGTCAATGGTAACCAGAGGATCTATGGTTTTCGAGAGAAGGTAATTGGAAAAACGATTCATTCCTTTGCTTTCTTTCAGATATATATTCAATAAGATGATCTGACCTTACCTGAAAACTAGATTCATGAAGAAGCCCAAAAAGTGCCGGGCTTAGTGCAGCCCAGTTCCTAGCCAGTGTTCAGTTATTTTATCAGAGCAGTCCTCCAGTGCGAGTTCCCTTTAAGCTGCTCTCTATTTGAAGCCAAAGTCACTATTTCTATCTTTCCTGTTATTTCGTACCTAGTAGAGTAGTATATATATTATATATGGAGAATACCAAAAAGCTATCAATTACGCATAGGAGTTGTATAATAAAGGGCCCTGACTTGTTGAAGTGCTTATTTTTTAGAGAGATTGACTTTTATTTTTGACCAGTGTGGGGTTCTGCCATGGATATTCGGTCCACTCCAGAATTCCATTCATTTTGCAAACGTAACTCGATTGACTCAATTCACAAACGGCAAGGAAGTCAAAAGTTACGCTTACAGGTCGTACGACAATTGCTTCTCTTCCGGGACTACATACATCTTTTCTTTAACAACTACCATACAAGCTATTCGCTTAATACATGCTAGTAGGTAGGCTGGTGGTGGAGTATTTATTTGCGTCTTTTTTGGTCTGTCTGTATTTCGGTTTTGGGATGGTGCGAATCCATCTATCCACCATTCTTTTATCTTTCAGTAGTGTCAACCTCAGTTCTGGTTCTTTATCTTGGAATACTCTCCGTTGTCCTGGAAGCAATGCTTGAAAGAAAGCGTAAGGAAGCGTCAAATCAGTATGATGTATTGGCAAAGCCAGTAAGAAGGGAATCGAAAGTAGATAGGGACTCCCACTGTAGATGTGGTTTTATACCTTGATGAATTGGTACCTTATAGCATAGCGAATTTACTTTTCTTTCAAAAGGATACATCAACCTGTAGTGAACCGGGCCACCGAGCTTGCTTTTACCGCTCTTACAGCTCTCTCTCTTCTTTTTTATGGGTAGTTAGGCCAGGAAAGAGAAAGAGGAATGTACCCATTTCTATTTATCCATTCTCATAGAAAGTACCAAAAATGTTTTTGAATGTATGGAGCAGTTGATATCTTCAAGAGTCAAATCCTTTTCTTGCCCCCATAAAAAGAAAAAAATCGTTACGAGCGGTCCCCTCAATCTCCAAAATGGAATTGAAAAGCTCCAATTTAAATAATGGTACCGGGCCCAGGGAAGAATCATTCTTTGAATCATCCAGATCTATCAATTTGCGAATTCAATAAAAAACGGACTGATCCTCAGAATACACCATCATCTTTCGAAGTGCGCAGTCAATACTATGTTATATGAAAAGAAACAAGTCAAAGAGTAAAGGCTTCGCCCTTCAATACCACACTTCCAATCGAAATTCCTACGAGATTGACGTTCGAAGAAAAAGACATGGTTTGATAGAAACTTGAAGTGGGTATCAAATAAGCTGGAATGAATGGTATCAATTTCTTCTTTTCTATACTGAATCTGCTTCGGTATCTCTTTCTTCCTTCCCTTCTGTAAACCAAGCAGTGACTAGCCTCTGGCACTCACTTTCCAAAGCACCAATTGACTTGCTTTCAGAACAACCCTGATCAGTTATACCAGCCACCCGTACTATGTACGCCATTCCCAACGCGGAGCGCCTTTATTTTCGTATTGAACTCCGCTAGGAAGAAAAAGTTAGACCGTAGCCTTGTCGAACAACCTCGTTTCTCGCTTTTGTCGATTGACTCGTACCGAGCCAGTCTGATCTCCTTTATACTTACCTCAAACAACGAGCGAAGTCGAGATGTTGATGAGAAAGGGGCGAGTCTCAAGGCCAAAGAGTGCTCTTTGAAGGCTACTATGCATCCTTACGAATACAAGAGTGGTTTTTTTTGGGTATAGCAGGACTTGAACCTGCGACCATTAGGTTAAAAGCCCAATGCTCTACCAACTGAGCTATACACCCGATTTTACAAGAAGAGAAGGCTTGGTGCGGAAAAGAAAAGAGGGCGGCCTGGCCCCTTTTCTTCTTATCATATCACAAGGGCGCGGCTCCGTATGGGGCTCGTACTGCGGAGCTAGTCTGGGAGTCCTTTCCACTCATTGAGGATTCTATCTAAAAAAGAAGGTCAACGGGGGAGACTACAGTAGCTCGAACTCAGACTATCTACGAAAAAGGTAAAGTCGTCTTTCCTAGGGTTCGACCGAAAGGAGCTGTGTTCTATGGTTTGACGTTGTGGAGGTCCAGCACTCTTCTAAACGAAGAAAGAGGGGATTCGCGCTACCTCCTACTCCTACAGAAGATCGATTGGCGCGAACTTCCGATCTATTCCTTATTCATTGTTGCCGACCCTTACATCATCATAAAGAGAATCAAGATATCCCAAGAACCCGGATGAATGACTAGCGCTCAAGAACAAGCAAGGGATGAGCGCACGGGAGCGACGTTGCTTGTTGCTTTATTATCACATTAGAGAAGCGGAACCTCCAAGCTCAGACATCTCGAACTCAGAAACTACCTTTCTATCCCACCCAGCTCCTCCGGCATCGGAAGCAGAACTACCTGACCGAAGGAGATAGACAGGAAGGGAAGACGGTCATACAAAGGCCGAATAAAGCTCTCTTGAAGCTGCATCTGAATAGACCTAGAGTCACTCAGTACATACGAACCCTTGAATAAATAAGAATTGAGAAGTATGAAATGTGGGCATCATAACAAAAAAAGAAAAAGACCGAACCAGTAAGACTAATGTATACTTATTTATACCTTTGAGAGGTCCACTTAGACTATTATGATTTTCTCTTTAGCTACGTAGGTTATATAAGATTCAATTCAATCTAACAAGCGGACTGGACTACCTTCGGCTACTACAAGATATTTAGAAACCAAAGAAGCTGAGCCTACTTTACGCACTTAAGGCAGCAGCAGATGAGGAAGAAATGGGCGATGATAAAGGGCGCCCCTTGGCATTTCCTGTGGGGGAGTCTGATTGATCCAATCACGACGAATGATGTCAACCCCCTCTTTTGCGCCTAACTTGACTCTGATTCCCCCACTATGAGAGCTGATCCAGGGGCTAGTTCGGCCTCACTTGTCGGAGACTGAACTACCGCTCGCTTACTTGCTGATCAAGGAGGTCATTTCCACTTACTCTAAGCATAGAAGGAAGAAGATTGAAAAACTAACAAACAAATTGTCTTCAGCCCTACTTACTTACTTATAGGCTGACTTGGCCCAGGAAACAAGGTTCTATTAGGCTTGCAGGGCTGCTGCTCTTTGAAAGACGAGGTCTAGTGGAAGAGGCGGGTCGGGCAAGTTGAGTACTCAGATTCGGCGCTTGCTTGACATCTCTCTTTGAATCTGAAACCTGACATGACCATTGATTCCGCCTCCATTGCTGGAAAGGATAACGATGGATCTTTAGCTAGCTCATAGGCAGAGGAAAGGTATAGTCTCGTTAACAGATAAGGAAAAGTGGATCCGCTACTAAATACGTTGTGGAGCCGTGTTCTCCGGGGTAAATACTGGTTTGAGGGTTCTTGGGATGGGTTCTATGTTGCTGCCCATTCATTTCCTATTAATAAGGAGATATGTAAAGCCAGTCATTCTATTAAAGAGAACTTCCAGTGGCGGATTGGAGATGGTAATTCGGTGCGATTGTTATAAGACCCTTGGCTCGGTGGGACTGCATTGAATAGAAGGCCTATTCCTATGAACATGTCAGAGCTGTTGGAAGGTTTGTCTCTCTCCCACTATCTCATTCCTAATAGGGATTGGCATCTTAGTTTATTAGCTTTTTTTCTCCCTGATGAGGTGGTGCGAGAAATTTCAGCTGTACCAATTTCTAGAAGCATCTGTTTTGATACTTTGACATGGGGGTGGTGCATAAGGGGAAGCAGCCACCTATTCTTTTTGGTAGACCATTTTCAAATACTGCTAATGCTTATATCAATTGCAGGTCGGGAGCCATGGAAATTTATTTTGGCGTTCATTGCTCTCTTCACTGACTCGACTGAAAAAATCTTTTTTGATAAGCTCTTTCGAAGGCCAAAGCTACTTTCCTTTTTAAAGGCAGACCGATAGTAATGGCCGGGTCCCATCTCTAGGATTAAACGATCATCCTCGTTGTTTTACATTTGGAAAAAAAAGGGGTTTCTCCTTGTCGGCCTAGAATGGGATGATCTGCTACATTTGCTTTTACTGGGTGATCTTACTGATGAGATAAGCTCGTTCAGCAAGCGGGATGCAGTTGAGAAGCTATATAGTTGTGCTTGGTCCTGGCTGTCTGAGATGTGTATCTTGTGATGAACAACCAGACTTCTCCCTGTGTTTCAGTGATTTGCTCATAGGTGCGAAGCGGGGTTATTTGATTGAAAAGTGTAGTGTGGTCCTGGCTGGAAGGTCAAAGACTTACTTTGGTTTTTCATATTATCATATAGAAAGAAACATAGCGTAGCGATTCGTACGCGTTGCGTCTTAGACATCCGAGCTCCTGGCTCATCAGAAGGTAGGCTAGCTAAACTATATCCTTAACACATGCATGTCCAAAGAGATGGCGATGGCAGTCTCTCTCTTTAAAATCGAGATTGTGTGGGTGTTCAGTATCACACAGTGGTTGGTGTGGTGAGGGAGTGGAAAAGCTAAAGAGGTTGCCGTTCATATATCGGTCTAATAAGTGATCGAGTTCCGTTAAAGGCCTATGGTTTAACACCGTGCCTTTCCACTTTTCCGAAGTGGTATGCTTAACCGCATCCAGTTCTCTATTTTCGTTTATAGTTTATCTGTGTTCAGTCAAATCTGCGAACTCGACTAGATATTCTGCACATTCCAGTTTACCTTTTTAAATCTTTTTTTTAACGCCCCGAGCTACTACTCTGTAGATTAACTAGTGTCTCCGATTGCTTGGATGAACAGAGCTCTCTTCTCTCCCAATATGTTTATTTGACGGAGTCTAGTGCGTATTCATTTTCTTCAGGTCTTGGATTCAAAAGGTTTTTTCCGGTGTAGGATTCTTCCTACCCAACTTTGGCCATTGAAGAATGAGTCGAGCAGTCGTCCGCATAGCCTACCCTGGGATTGAGCTTATGAGTAAGGAAGAGACGAATGGTTACGTATCCTAATCTAGTAGCAGGATCGACAGTGAAAGTCCTTTTTCACCCAAGCAAAAGACGGACCTGAGAGTGCGCTCTATGCGGCAGAGAATGACCATGTTGAGGAAGAACGGAGCGAAAAGACCATAAGGCCCATTCTCAACGTCCATTCTACTATGATCACATCGACGTCATATTTCGAATCCTTCTTTGCTTGTGGGACTCCGACCCTCTGAAACTCTCCTTTCCTGATCCTTTGCTTTACATCACCTGTCCTCTCGTTGTAGTCAAGGGAAGAAGAAGATTGGTGTGATAAGCCAGGCAAGACGTTGGTATGAAATACCCTAAGTAAAGAAGGCATGCCCGAGCAATGAAAGAAACCTCTCAACTACAGCTTTGTGAGCCCAAAATCTGCAATCTTAGGTACAAAATCACTCCCCAACCAACCCACCGAACTAACTCCATACGTTCATCATTCTGTACGCCTATCTTAACAAAGGGCTAGCCAGACCCTCTAAACTAAGTGTCTCTTCGCTAGAAAAAAGTCAGTCCTGATCAAAAGTAGTCCTATATGAAGGTTCAGTCTCTTTGCCCTCTGTACCGTACTCCGGTATTGTTGCATATGAAGCTCTTTTACAAAAAATAGGGTAAAACGTGTAGTATGCTACAAGCCTATAAGTTCTACCTAGTTGGCTGGTAGAGGTATTTCCAAAGTTCATCCTTTATTTAGCCCGACACGTCCTTTCTGCTAGTTAACTGTTCGCATTGCTACTGTCAAAGAGCCCAAGAGAGAAGAAAGAGTAGCTTGTAGAGCTGGGAAAATGTGCCGAAGAGAGTGGTTTAGGCTTCCGGGCTCACAGACTTTGCTAACTAAATCCCAGGGGAAGGCTTACTAAATAGAGGAGTAAAATAGGGAAAGGCTGACTAAAAGGAGAAAGGTAACTTTCAACCCGGTCAAAAGATCTCACTAGGAAGAAAGGGGGAGTGAAAGAGTTGAATACCCACCTACATGAGAAACTAGACTGACTGGCAAAGAGGGTTTTCTAAGGACATCCTTGAGTACCAATGTGCATACTCTTCCTTTCCTGTCTACTTGGTTAGAGAAAGGAGCTATTACGTCGACCATCATCAATGAAAGAGCTAATTCTCGGCTTCATGCTTGGCTTTTTCAAATACCGGGTAAGGTTCTCTCCACTGAGGGGGCTAAATAAAGTAGAAAACGGAACTAGGTCTACTTCCTCGCTTTAGTCTCCTTTTCTTTTCCTAGCTTTTTCACTCCACTGGGCTGAAAAGAGTTGAAGGAAGGTACGAACGGTAAAGAATTGAATTGAGAGGAACTATATGAATCTCCAGAGGAGAAAGCAAGAGAGCTTACATTTCAACTAGCTGCCAAACAAAAAGAACTGTAGGGCGACCAGCCTCTTAGACGAGCATGAACTGAGACAGGACTTCAAATCCTGAAGTGGATTCGAACCCAGGGCCTTTGGCGAGTTCGGAGAACAATGAGTTATAGTAGAGGAAACCTGATCCTAGTCTTTGAAGCAATTAAGCTTTAGGGTTAGGGAATGACTCCTCAACTCGGTTCTTTTAGGGGCACCGCTTCCATGGCGTGCTGAAGGCAAAAAGCCGGAAACGCACGAAGAGAAGACTATTCTATATAATATGAAAAGAAAGAAGTCTCTTTCCACACTCGTAACCTAGAAAAGGTGTAATTAATGGGAGTCGATACAGATTGGGTGTAGTGAAGAATCGAGATGCCATGTAGAACAAAGAGGCGCTGGTCTGGGCCTATTTACAAGCGAACCCGCTCTATGACGGCTAAGTTACATGCACACCCCCATTTTGAAGGCTTAGTTACACGTATAATAGTCTGCTTGCTCTCATGTTTAGCTGTGTACCCATTTTGGGGCTTTACTCTTTCATGATGGAACGAGGAGCTTGAGTTGATTTGCGGCAGCAGCGGCAAGCTTGTGTCGACTGCAGACAACTTGAATCCGTTAGCAACGGTAGTGCGAAGCAGCTTGAACTGACTTGTTCTAGCCATTGGCCGGCTCCAGTCGACTTGAACTAGCAAAGAGAAGCTCATGTCGACCCGCGGGGGCAGTAACACGTTCACGTTGACTCTTGTCAGTCTCAAGCCTGAACTGCACATATTGAAACTTCAAGAAAGCTCAAACTCGATGAGTGCTAATTAAGCATAATTCAAGTCAGGCATGCCAGTATGAAGAATCAAAAAATTGCAAATTTGCTGGTTCAAAGAAAGTTCAAACTGACCTGTCCCATCTCAACAAGTTTCTATTTGACAGACCCCAACCAAAAGGAACCTGGATTAGCTTTTTTTAAACCTTGAAAAGAAATTCAACAAGATTGGACGTGGCTTAGGCTTTTCGTGCACTAACACATGTCAAGACTGGTACAGCTTTTTCTTTTCCTGTATTAACTCGTGTCACTCATGCACATGTACTAATCAGTTAATACATTCAAACACATGAAAAATGAAACAGATTCAATAGAAGAACTCACAGCCAAAACAAGCGAAAGAGGAAGGGCGGAACATGGATTGCCTTTTTTTCCTAACTATCAGAAGGTCGTTGCTGTCTTTTTCGCATTGGATTTCTTTCACGAGACTCGGAAATCAAGAGGATGGGAACGACTACTGCTCAAACGCATCGGACTGAAAAGGAGGGAGACTCTCAACCAGAGCCGTTAGCAGAGGAAATCTTTCTGCCTGGATCTGGAAAGGTCCGTGCCGACGACTTCTGTCACAATCCAGATCTTAAAACGACAATATGCATTTCTCAAGACTGAATGATATTCTCGTCTTTGAGAGAAATCTTCGTGCTTATCGATTTCCTTACTTGGATGATTTGGCAGTTACACTATCAGTTTCATCCATAGCTGATCGATATACATCTCGGGCAGTACGAACGAACGACTTCCAATAGAGCGTCGATCTATCCAAATTTAGATAGAACGGAAATAGACTTGTAAGGAACAGCCGTCGAGGCAGTACGACCAGTAGCCTATGGCACCAATAAAAGACAGGAAGGGACTAGATAGACTTTGAATAGCTCAAACCCGAAAGAACACACGTTTTGCGAATCGACCGAACCAGATGAAATGCCATTGAAGGAACGTTGAATGCGATAGGGGCGGTAGTATCTACATCCCATCTGATGATGAAATTTATCCCAACGGAAGCAGGAGTGGGAGTAGAGTCCGGTCACCATAAAATGGCGAGGTTATGTTATTTGATGTCTCTGAAGGGGAAGAAGGGGCTTGTGGCAGCAGTTGAGAAGGAAGAGGTGATATAAGAGGATCCATGGGACGAACCGAGAGAAGGCGAAAAGGTAAACCGTTAGACCCCCGAAGCCAAGCAGAAGGAAAAGAAAATGAGTGAGCCGACTGAAGAAGTGGAAAAGTGGGAGGTGCTTCCGGGAAAATTCGTAAACATTGATTGCGGGTAGAAGAAGGGAAAGGGAGATGAGTGTGAGGGAGCCCTTTTCACCATTATTAATGAATTTTTCCATTAGACCTAGCTCTTGAAAAAGTAATGGAACATGCAGATGGGCAGCAACTCTTCTTTTACGCTAGGTATGCCGGTGATCTAGTGTTTAAGGTTTTGGATTTAGGACCTAGATGTCATCGAATGAATGCTCGGTATACTTGCTTTCGGAAGGAAGCTAATCTGAACACTGAATCTAGAAGAAAGAAGCTTTTCTATTTTGAGAGATGAATTCAAAGAGAGAAGGTTGTAGAAGGTAAGTAATCCGATGCGCGTTCAAATCCAACAAGAACGTCTAATGAAATGACGGAAGATGCATATTATTCTCTCGTAGCTGGGGCTAAGAACGATCCTCTTATCCAACTTTCTGTCTGTCCCAAAACCGAACCTTGCTTCTGCTTCTACTTGACCGGTGCTTGCTTATTACTGGCATTAGTTAGTAGCCTAGCTAGCGCCCTTCTGTGCTATTAAGCATATCTTGCAAACCTACTGAATGTTGAATCTCGATTGATGTCAGAAACCAACCGTAGAAAGAGAGGTCGAAGCACCTGATCACTCGTTCAGCTCGTTTTTCGCTCGTGCCTGTATGGAATGCATAAGTCATTGTGTTTTGGCGGTGGAGAAGTACAGAAGTAAACAGTGTGTTAGTATTTAGTTGTGCGAAGCGTTGTTGCCAAGACTTACTCAACTCACGACTTTCACCTGCTTCCGGTGACAACTACCACTCTCTTATGAATGGGAGGGTAGAGTACCAAGACATAGGGATTAGCCAGCGAAGGCGGTTTATTTAGTACCTTTACTTGGTAAAGCATGAGAGGTGTGCCATCTTTTGCCGAAAGTGAAGAACTCGAGCGCTTGCGAGCCC